AAGATAAATAAATAACGGTGAAATCTTATGAAATTCATGTGTATTATGTATTAGTAAGATGAATATATTATTAGCTAAGAGAATAATAATGAATAATATGAAAAGACTCATATGCTATTGGTATTATTTTTTTCATTACGATCCATAATAGCAAATTATTGCTTTTACAGAATGCATTGATCGATTCTATTATCTCTCCCTGTTTAAGATTAAATAGATTTGAAAAAGGGCCTTAGATATAAGATATAACAACTCGTGGATTCTCTATCGGAAAATTCCAATTATAGGCTTTGCTTTGAACCTATACTATCTCGTCGCCCGGCTTGCGCCCCCAAAAAGTCGAGTTATGAAATGAGAGTTTGAAGTCTTCAAAGACTCATTCCAAATATGGGTCTTTTGTACTCGAAATTAGGTTTCATATCAGTAAAAAAGTTGTTTTGAAGCAAACCTATACACTGGGGCGCAGCACGGCGATAGAGTCAGTCAAATGATAAATGATGTGATTCTGATCTATAAAAAAAAAGGATATTTTTCATTTTTAATGGAATCGCGAGTTAGCGGACGATTCGGCAGACAAAATGCTAAATGATAAAACCAACTCACGGAAATCGAAAGGGGGCAAACACTAATGGATTAAAAGACAATTAATTCATTATCTTTGAGACAAGACAATAAATTCTTGGGACTGCTTTTCCGCACAATAAAAGCGACGGGTCAGGGGATTGCTAATTCAGCCAAATTCCAACCCTAATATTATTGTAGAAAGTAAGCATCGGTAGAATTGGAATTTTGAATGATGGGCAATTGGTTTGGAGTAGAAAATTGGGATACAAATATAGATTGTATAACAGCCAGCCTAAGACCCATATGATTTACTATTTGATTCCATTTGTCTTGGGTCTCGTTGTAGTTTTTTTTACCCAACCCGGGCTCATGTCATGATTTTTCCTTCAAAAATCAAAAATCCCCTTCTTTTGGGTATACAAAAAGAGAAAAGGGCCTCTTGATTGTGGTCAGAGGTCAAAATCATCATATTATGTAATAGCACCATGAAGATTAATGAATATGAAGAATAGGTTTGTTTATCCGAAATTTCAAAACACCGGTTGGGTCCATTGAACTTCATTTTTACATTTTTATTAGTTTTATGCTTCGAACGATCCCAAAAGAGCGAGTGTGCTGGAATGATTCTATTCCGATGGAACAAGCACCCGGCCAGCTACAAACAATATAATAATGAGAAAAGTATACTAGAATACTATAAATACACTAAAGAATTAGTAAGATAGAAAGAAAAAGAAATGCCATTTTTTTTTTTTTCATTTTCAATTCATTACCAAATTAGGGCTATACGGACTCGAACCGTAGACATTCTCGGTAAAACAGATCAAACGTTTTATTATCGAAATGATTTGACCTGTTTCAAAGACCCAACATGCATTTTTTTTTTGCATTGGGCTCTTTCATCAACTGATAGAAAGATCAGCTAGTCCGCCATCTTTTTCTTGATAAAAAGATAACAAGATGGCTCCACGTGCTATGATTCAGTATTTGTATTTCTGCTCATGAGCAATACCAAAGTGTTTCAAAGAAGAGTTGGCTTGACGTAGGTCTGCCTATGGCCTAGATCAACCTAAGTGAAATGTAGTCTCTATCGCTCTGCTCAAAGCGTCAAATATGAAACTTTATACACCTTAAAGTTCATAGGACGAAAAGAGATTTTTTTGAGGTCCTTCTACTCATTCTACCTAGCATTGAGTGGTCTGAATATTGACCTTATCAATTATCAAATCTATGATGGGTTCGATTTTAGTGCCCAAATGGGCACCCTACATAATTGGACCAATCAAATATTTGTCAGGCTCTTGTTCTCTCGAATCCATGGAGTAAGACATCAATTTCTCAATAAGAGAAATTCTGTTGATTGCATGATGGACTCCTTTGAAAAACATTGGCGCGCGTGTAAACGAGGTGCTCTACCTAACTGAGCTATAGCCCTTTTATTTGTGAGAAATATTTTACTTTGTATTTCATGTCTTGTCAAGATGAATAGTACTATTCATCTTGACAAGACATGATTGATCTCTCATATGTTTCCTGTGAGAATATTGCTTAGAAGTCAAATTCTATCTATAATCCATCAATGTGAGGGGTTTCTTTTGTTTCTCTTTGTGATGATAAATAACCTACTTAACCCAGTGGTTAGAGTATTGCTTTCATACGGCAGGAGTCATTGGTTCAAATCCAATAGTAGGTAGAACTTATTAGATACCGCAGTCAATGGTATCTAATAAGTATTTCTACCCGCCTTCTTTATTCTTTGTTATTTATTTTGTACCTTTTCCATTCCCTGCTACTCCTATTCTATTGAATTGATTGATTTTTTCCTTGCATCAGAATCCGATTACCCTTGATTGAGTCGGCAGAATCAAAAAAAGAGTATATAAACACAACCTCTTTTTATTATTTGGCCACGCCAACAACTAATTACGAGATTGCATTAATAGCCTCTACTCGCGTTCTAGCTCGTCTGAGAGCTAAATTCGCCTCAATTGTTTGTCTTTTCCCTTCAGCTCTACTCAAGTTAGCTTCCGCTATTTCAAGAGTTTGCTGAGCTTCTTTTGGATTAATGTCACTACCCCTTTCCGCATCGTTTACTAAAACGGTTATTTCATTATTGACTATTCTAGCGAAACCACCCATCAAGGCTATTGTAAACCATTGTCCCTTCAGACCTATTCTCAAAATGCCTATATCTACAGCCGTGGCAATGGGGGCGTGATTTGGTAATACACCAATCTGACCACTATTAGTAGATAAAATGATTTCTTTCACTTCCGAATTCCAAATAATTCGATTAGGAGTTAGTACACATAGATTTAAGGTCATTTCTTCGATTTGCTCTCCTCGTCTAGGTTCAGAGCCTTCGCGGTAGCTTCATCGATGTTACCTACCAAATAAAAGGCCTGCTCAGGAAGACTATCTAATTCTCCGGAAAGGATCAGTTGAAATCCCCTAATTGTTTCTCTTAGACCAACATATTTTCCCGGGGAACCCGTAAATACTTCTGCTACGAAGAAGGGTTGTGATAGGAAACGCTCAATTTTTCGTGCTCTTGCTACAGTTAAACGATCCTCTTCGGATAATTCGTCCAACCCAAGAATAGCTATAATGTCCTGAAGTTCTTTGTAACGCTGTGAAGTTTGCTTAACCCTTTGCGCAGTTTCATAATGTTCCTCGCCAACGATCCGAGGTTGAAGCATGGTTGACGTTGAATCTAAAGGATCTACTGCTGGATAGATCCCTTTGGCAGCCAGTCCTCTGGATAATACAGTAGTGGCATCTAAATGTGCAAATGTTGTGGCAGGGGCGGGGTCAGTCAAATCGTCCGCAGGGACATAAACTGCTTGAATGGAAGTTATGGATCCCTCTTTGGTAGAAGTAATTCTTTCTTGCAAAGAACCCATTTCTGTACTAAGAGTCGGTTGATAACCTACAGCAGAAGGCATTCTCCCTAATAAAGCAGATACTTCGGACCCTGCTTGGACGAAACGAAAAATATTGTCGATAAATAGAAGTACGTCTTGTTCATTAACATCCCGGAAATATTCCGCCATGGTTAGGGCAGTTAAACCAACTCTCATACGAGCTCCCGGCGGTTCATTCATCTGACCATAGACTAGGGCTACTTTTGATTCTGCAATATTTTGTTCATTAATGACTCCCGATTCTTTCATTTCCATGTAAAGGTCATTTCCTTCACGAGTACGTTCACCTACTCCGCCAAATACGGATACGCCTCCATGAGCTTTGGCAATGTTGTTGATCAATTCCATGATGAGTACTGTTTTACCTACTCCAGCCCCTCCGAAAAGTCCGATTTTTCCTCCACGGCGATAAGGAGCTAAAAGATCCACTACTTTAATCCCTGTCTCAAAAATCGATAATTTGGTATCTAACTGTATAAAGGCAGGCGCAGATCTATGAATAGGAGATGTTGTGCGTGTATCTACAGGACCTAAATTATCAACAGGTTCTCCAAGAACGTTGAAAATTCGTCCGAGAGTCGCTCCACCAACTGGAACACTTAGAGGAGCTCCTGTGTTAATCACTTCCATCCCTCTCATCAGACCATCTGTTGCACTCATAGCTACAGCTCTCACTCGATTATTTCCTAATAATTGCTGTACCTCACAAGTCACATTAATTTCTTGGCCAAGAGTATCTTGACCTTTAACTACTAAAGCGTTGTAAATATTAGGCATCTTTCCCGGCGGAAAGGCTACATCCAGTACCGGACCAATGATTTGAACGATACGCCCCTGGTTTTTTTCTTCAAGTGTGGAAACCCCAGGACCAGAAGTAGTAGGATCAATTCTCATAAGAAAAAATAATCAAAAGAGAGTCTTCTTTCATTTTGCAAACCTAAAAAACAAAAAAATGTCCGAAAGAAAGTTGAGCCCTTAATCCAATAAGAAATGGGAGTTAGTACTCGATTTCACTGATACGATCCAACTGAATCCAATTCCATTCTTTAACTCAATTCAATAAGTGAAGTTTCAAGTTCAACGACCTCGTTTTCAAAAAGATCAAGTAGATAAATTAAGAATCATGAGGAATTCTTTCATTTCGCTAAGATTATAGATATTCCTAACGGAATTCGAACCTGAACTCTATTTATAGATTGATTCTTTTTCTGGCATTAGCCATTGTTTTTTCTTTTTGCATATTGATTTCCACCTATTCTTCTTATAGCCTTTCTTCAGGAATTCCACCTATTTTCACATCTAGGATTTACAACTACAAGACACTGTCAAAAGTTCATTTTTCTATTTAAATACTTATCAAGATAAAGTAAGGGATTAGAAACTGAAAAAAAAAAAGGGGGGGGGGGTTGCGCCATACATACGAAAGAGTATACAATAATAATGTATTTGGCGAATCAAATACGATGGTCTAATAACAAAGCATTCTGATTAGTTGATAATTTTATAAAAGAC